TGGTCTTTATGGATTGATCACGAGTCGAAATATGGTTAGGGCCCTTATGTGTCTTGAACTTATTTTAAATGCAGTTAATATTAATTTTGTAACATTTTCTGATTTTTTTGATAGTCGTCAATTAAAAGGAGCCGTTTTCTCCATTTTTGTTATAGCGATTGCAGCCGCTGAAGCAGCTATTGGACTGGCTATTGTTTCATCAATTTATCGTAACAGAAAATCAACTCGTATCAATCAATCAAATTTGTTGAAAAAGTAGTCTTAATCATATAAATTCTAATAGTAAATAAAAATTAATTCAAATAGCGATGTTTCCTATGTCAGGTTTAATCGCGTTTGCACAAACACACGAAATCGAAGTATTTTTGACCTCTCTCATAAACCACTGCAGAAGTAGATTAAAAAAATTCTAGTAACTTATTGATTCGTCTAGTATCTAATAGATTATTCATTTATAAGTTTACTATATCGAAAATTTATAATGTTCAATAGAAATCCAATGTCACATTCAGTAAAGATTTATGATACATGTATAGGATGTACTCAATGTGTCCGAGCCTGTCCCACCGATGTATTAGAAATGATACCTTGGGACGGATGTAAAGCTAAACAAATTGCTTCTGCTCCAAGAACAGAGGACTGTGTCGGTTGTAAGAGATGTGAATCCGCCTGTCCAACCGATTTCTTGAGTGTTCGGGTTTCTTTATGGCATGAAACAACTCGCAGCATGGGTCTAGGTTATTGATACGTTCCAAAAAACTCTACTTGAAATCCATTTCATTTTTTTTTACCGACAAAACCCGTGTTCAAAATATATTATTTTGAGCACAGGTTTTTCTGGTCCAAGTGTATCTTGTCTTTACTACGAATTTTTTTCCTTGGTTAACAATAATAGTCGTTTTGCCAATATTCGCGGGGTCCGTCATTTTATTTCTTCCCCATAAAGGAAATAGAGCAATTCGTTGGTATACTTTATGTATATGTATTTTAGAGCTCCTTCTAACGACCTATGCATTCTGTTATCATTTTCAATTCGACGATCCATTAATCCAACTAGTGGAAGACTATAAATGGATCAATTTTTTTGCTTTCCATTGGAGATTGGGAATAGATGGACTTTCTATAGGACCCATTTTACTAACGGGATTCATCACTACTTTAGCTACTTTAGCGGCTTGGCCGATTACTCGAGATTCTCGAATATTCCATTTCCTGATGTTAGCAATGTACAGCGGGCAAATAGGACCATTTTCTTCTCAGGACCTTTTACTTTTTTTTCTCATGTGGGAGTTAGAATTAATTCCAGTTTATCTACTTTTATCCATATGGGGGGGAAAGAAGCGCCTTTACTCGGCTACAAAATTTATTTTATATACGGCGGGAGGTTCCATTTTTCTCTTATTGGGAGTTTTGGGTGTTGGTTTATATGGTTCAAATGAACCAACATTAAATTTTGAAACATTAGTTAATCAATCATATCCTGTGGCCTTGGAAATAATATTCTATATTGGATTTTTTATTGCTTTTGCTGTCAAATTGCCGATTATACCCCTACATACATGGTTACCAGATACCCACGGAGAAGCACATTACAGTACTTGTATGCTTCTAGCCGGAATCTTATTAAAAATGGGGGCCTATGGATTGATTCGAATTAATATGGAATTATTACCCCACGCCCATTCTATATTTTCTCCGTGGTTGGTAATAATAGGTACAATACAAATAATTTATGCAGCTTCAACATCTCCCGGCCAACGTAATTTAAAAAAAAGAATAGCCTATTCCTCTGTATCTCATATGGGTTTCATACTTATAGGAATTGGTTCGATAACCGATACGGGACTCAATGGAGCCATTTTACAAATAATATCTCATGGATTTATCGGGGCTGCACTTTTTTTCTTGGCAGGAACGAATTACGATAGAATACGTCTTGTTTATCTCGATGAAATGGGCGGAATAGCTATTCCAATGCCAAAACTATTCGTAATGTTCAGTAGCTTTTCGATGGCTTCCCTTGCATTACCGGGTATGAGTGGTTTTGTTGCGGAATTGATAATCTTTTTTGGAATAATTACTAGCCAAAAATATCTTTTAATGTCAAAAATATTAATTACTTTTATAATGGCAGTTGGGATGATATTAACTCCTATTTATTCATTATCTATGTTACGCCAGATGTTTTATGGATATAAACTTTTTAATGCTCCAAACTCTTATATTTTTGATTCTGGTCCGCGAGAGTTATTTGTTTCGATCTCTATCTTTCTACCCGTAATAGGTATTGGTATGTACCCCGATTTTGTTCTTTCACTATCAGTTGACAAGGTTGAACTTATTCTATCTAATTTTTTTTGTAGATAGTTTTTCTCTCTTAAGTTTAAGTTAACAAATGAATTTCAACCCAATATGTTTGGTCTTTGTGAGAACCATGTGAATCCCTACACTAGTTGATTCACATGGTTTTAGTCAGTTCACATAAAGTTCTACTGTATTC